ATGCGCTGATTTTTTTCTACCAACCATAAAGACATTGGCACTTTATACTTTATTTTTGGAGTCTGATCCGGGCTACTAGGTACAACAATAAGCTTAGTGATCCGCATCGAGCTTTCCCAACCTGGCTCCGTACTTGGAAACGACCAACTTTATAATGTCTTAGTTACAGCACACGCGTTCCTTATAATTTTCTTTCTAGTTATGCCTGTGTTCGTAGGTGGTTTCGGAAACTGGCTGATCCCTCTAATAGTCGGCTCACCAGACATATCCTTCCCACGCCTTAATAACCTCAGCTTCTGACTCCTACCCCCTTCCCTTATCTTACTAGTGGGCTCTGCTCTAGTCGACCAGGGAGTCGGAACAGGATGAACAGTATACCCACCTCTCGCAGGTAATAAGTTCCATAGAGGGCCCGCCGTAGATATGGCAATTTTTTCCCTCCATTTAGCAGGAGCAAGCTCCATCCTTGGCTCAATTAACTTCCTTGTAACAGCCCGAACGACTCGGAAACAAGGAATAACAGGTGAGCGAATACCCCTCTTCGTCTGATCTCTCGTAGTAACTACAGTGCTTCTTCTACTATCCCTACCCGTTTTAGCAGGAGCTATTACTATGCTCCTAACAGACCGAAACTTTAACACATCATTTTTTCACCCTGTCGGCGGAGGAGACCCTATCTTATACCAGCACTTATTTTGATTCTTCGGTCACCCAGAGGTTTATATTCTTATCCTACCAGCATTTGGTGCAGTTTCTCACATTACGGCCCAAGCAGCACATAAACGAGAGCCCTTCGGTGTAATAGGAATAATTTACGCTATAATCGGTATCGGGGCCTTAGGCTTTATTGTGTGGGCCCACCACATGTTTACAGTTGGTCTTGACGTAGACACACGAGCTTACTTCACAGCAGCCACAATAATTATTGCCATCCCCACAGGCATTAAAATTTTTAGATGGTTAGCCACACTGTACGGATCTGTTATTAAATATTCACCACCTGTCCTGTGGGTTCTTGGGTTTATTGTACTCTTTACCATAGGCGGCGTAACAGGAATCATTTTATCCAACTCCTCCCTCGACGTTATACTTCATGACACCTATTACGTAACAGCACACTTTCACTATGTACTAAGAATAGGGGCTGTCTTTGCAATATTCGCTGCATTCCTACATTGATTTCCCCTATTCACGGGCCTTACCTTTCACACCCGGTGAGCAAAATCTCAATTTTTCATTATATTTATCGGAGTAAATGTAACATTCTTTCCCCAACATTTTTTAGGCCTAAGAGGCATGCCCCGCCGATATACAGACTACGCTGATGCCTACACTCAGTGAAACGCTGTCTCATCAGTAGGCTCCGCAATCTCATTTATCGCCCTACTCGGCTTTATTTTTTTACTTTGAGAAGCCCTAATCTCTCAACGCCCCCTTATTTGATCCCTACACATGCCCTCAAGCCTTGAATGATATAACGAAACACCCACAAAATCTCACACGCACCTTGAAACACCATGCATCACCGCCAACCTAGCACCCCTGCCCGGTAAACAAAAACTAATTTCTTAAACCACTAGGCGGAAGCTAAATTAGCATCTAACTGTTACTTAGACCCATGCCGAATAGGCCCGCCTAAATGCCAGTTTGAGGTCAACTCTCCCTTCAAGACGCCGCATCCCCAACCATATACCAACTATCAGCACTCCACGACCATGCTATATTAATAGTACTATTAGTAGTTTCCTTTGTTAGATTTGTTTTAGCTAAACTAATAATAAATCAGTTCACCTGCCGCACCTTACTCCACGCACACGAGATTGAAGCCGTCTGAACCTCCGTACCCGCTATTATTCTATTTTTATTAGCTGCTCCCTCTCTTCACCTATTATACGTAATAGATGAAATCCCCAACGCCCAATTAACGTTTAAGGCCATTGGCCACCAATGGTACTGAAGATATGAATACCAAGCCTTTCAAGGTTTCTCCTTCGACTCCTACATAGTCCCAACATCAGACCTTTCTAGCGGCATATACCGCCTTCTCGACGTAGACAACCGCGCAGTATTTCCTATGCGGATACAAATTCAACTATTAACCACATCCTATGACGTAATTCACTCATGAGCAGTGCCCAGCCTGGGAGTAAAAATCGACGCTATCCCAGGACGCCAAAACCAGTTCGGATTTACATCTTATTTACCAGGAGTTTTCTATGGCCAGTGCTCCGAGATCTGCGGAAGTGACCACTCATTTATACCAATCGTGTTAGAAGCAGTAAACTCAAAATCTTTCCTTAGCTGACTAGTACCAAAAGCCACACAAAATTAAATATTAGATTAACACACTTACCCTTCAACCATATTTTAATGCCACAACTAGCCCCACTAAACTGACTCGTAAGATTCTTTTTAATTATTACTTTTGCCCTAAGACTCGCCTCTATTTTCTGATGACGCCAAAATCTAGTGTTCCCTACACTACAAAACACACGCCCCACAACGGCACCCAACAAAACATGACCCTGATAGCCTGCCTCTCACAAAACCCCATTTTCTTAGTATAATTTGTACATTTGTCTTCCAAACAAAAAGTTTAGTCCATAAAGAAAATATAAGTAAGATGGCTGAAAAAAGCAGTAGACTGTAAATCTTCCCATGGATAACTACTTCCTCTTACTAAAGCCTATGTCAAATCTTTTTAACTCTCAAAAACGCCATTCATCATCATTAATTCCCCGCAGCCCTTTTCATTTAGTAGACATAAGCCCATGACCCCTGTGCGGAGCTATAAGCGCTTTTAACATAACCATGGGGATAGTAATTTGATTCCACAAACACGACACCACACTGTTCTTCCTAAGCTTACTCTGCATGGGTGCTACCATAGCACAGTGATGACGAGACGTAATCCGCGAAGCCACATTCTTGGGGTTTCACACCACATATGTTGTCCAAGCACACCGCCTTGGTATATTACTATTTATTACTTCTGAGGTAATATTTTTCTTTGCCTTTTTTTGAGGCTTCTTCCACTCTGCTTTAGCCCCTACACCCCAAATCGCCTGTGCGTGACCCCCACCAGGAATTACACCAATCGACCCATTCTCTGTCCCCCTTCTCAACACTGCTGTGCTCCTGGCTTCCGGCTTTACAGTAACCTGAGCCCACCACGGCCTCTTGGCGAGTAGGCGTAAAAACACAACCCAGGCACTACTCATCACATGCACGCTTGGCGCCTACTTTACATTTTTACAAATCCACGAATACCACGAAGCCCCTTTCACAATCGCAGACGGAATTTATGGCTCAATTTTTTTCGTCGCCACAGGGTTTCATGGCCTTCATGTACTAATTGGTACAACATTCCTTTTAGTCTGCCTCTACCGAACAACAGCCCACCACTTCTCCTCCGACCGCCACATCGGGTTCGAAGCAGCTGCGTGATACTGGCACTTTGTCGACGTAGTTTGAATTTTCCTTTTCCTTTGCATCTATTGGTGAGGTTCTTAATACATTAAGTCACACTCATTATTATGTCAAAACCACTCCGAAAAACAGACCCCCTTTTACGCATCTTAAACAACTCATTAATTTCACTCCCAGCACCCATTAACCTATCGATTTGATGAAACTTCGGCTCACTTTTAGGGTTCTGTATCGTTCTACAAATTCTTACAGGCATTTTCTTAACAATACACTTCACCCCCCACACCGACTATGCTTTCTCATCCGTCGCACATATTACACGAGATGTAAACTTCGGCTGAGCCCTGCGCAGGTTCCACGCAAATGGAGCATCTTTATTTTTCCTATGCCTCTACTGCCACATTGGGCGGGGAATGTACTACGGCTCTTATCTCCTTTTTCATGTCTGAACATCCGGACTAGTAATATTCTTTCTTACGATAATAATCGCATTTATAGGGTACGTGCTTCCATGAGGACAAATAAGATTTTGGGCCGCAACAGTAATTACAAATTTTCTATCTGCCGTCCCATTTGTAGGAAAAGACCTAGTAATATGAGTCTGGGGAGGCTTTGCAGTTAATAACGCAACTCTAACACGATTTTTTGCCTTCCATTTTTTATTCCCCTTTATTCTTTTATTTGTTATACTTCTCCATCTATTATACCTTCATCAAACCGGCTCATCAGACCCCTTAGGTGTAGAGTGGTCCCACACATACATTCCATTTCACCCATACTACACTGTAAAAGACCTCGTTGGTATTATTGCAGCCTGCCTCGCGCTCTCAGCCATTGTATTTCTTTTTCCATATACATTTTTAGAACCTGAGAACTTTATTAAAGCAAACCCCCTATCTACACCCATCCACATCAAACCCGAGTGATATTTTCTATGAGCTTACACAATCCTCCGATCAGTCCCAAATAAACTTGGTGGGGTGTTAGCAATATTAGGTGCAGTACTAATTTTGGCGCTCCTTCCATCCCTCCACCTGCACTCACGCCAAACCACAGCCTTTTACCCTCTCTCACAAATTTTTTTCTGAACATTTATTACCAACTTTCTTTTATTAACATGAATCGGCGGTAAGCCTGTCCAAGCGCCCTTTGAACTCCTAGGCCAATGTTTCACCATTTTCTACTTTTTATTCTTTTTCCTGGCTCCCCTATTATTCTTAATATGAGACCACCTCATTAATACACCAAAAAACTAATAAGATTTTAAGTTAAATAAACTCTTGGCCTTCAAAGCCGACAATGGAAATATCCAAATCTTGATGTTATATAATGTCTTTTCTAGAATAGAACCATCCGGCTTTTTTAACCTAAACTTTTTCGCCCTATGCTCATTTTTATCAGCCACCACCATCTACCTTTTCTTTGCTCCCAGCTATTGAGTCGCACCGTCCTACTTCACCCAAACTACAAACATCCTTCTTTCTTTTATTTTATCTCAGATGACACCATGGAAAAAAGCATTCAGTGGATGAGATATGTTCATCCCTGCCACCTTCTGCAGACTAATCTTTTTTAATCTCACAGGCCTGGTTCCATACACATTTTCAATCACAACCTTCCCAACAATAACATTCCCTCTTGGATTTATATTATGGCTTGCGCCACTCTTTATCTTCCTCAAAATAAATGTGAAAGCATTTTTTGCCTCCTTTCTACCTGCATCGACACCTATGTGACTTGCCCCATTTATAACCTTAATTGAATTAACAAGAATTGTACTCCGCCCCCTTACACTAGCCTTCCGTATCACAGCCAACATAACAGCAGGACACCTAATCCTCCTATTAAGTAGTGGCCTAACATTCTTTCTATACTCCTCCTCCACATCAATTATACTACTCATACTTCTTATCCAAAGTGGTTACGTTCTATTTGAAGTAGCTGTATGCTTTCTTCAAGCAACAATTTTCTGCATACTCCTAATTCAATACACAAAAGCCCACTAGCCCAGGTAGTTTAAAAAAAACAATAAACTGTGACCTTATAGATGTATCCTTATACCCTGAGCAATGAATAAAACCCTTCAGCTGATACCAACAACACTATTCTTACTCACTGTGTGTTTATTAATAACGTTCCCAAAAATCCTATGTACCAAAAAAACGATCCTTCTAAAGTGACTCTACTTCCCCTCTCCGGAAAACGCTATAAGAGTTCCAATCCTTGTAGACACATACTCATTTATAATAATTACAACAGTAACCTTTATCGCCGCGAACATTTACATATTCTCAGCCACATATATAAGGCAAGACCCATTCATCTACCGATTTTCAATAATTTTACTAATGTTTATTTTCTCGATATACCTATTCACACTTACACCACACACAATCTTCTTCCTGCTCGGATGAGACGGCCTAGGCATCGTTTCATTCCTACTTATCATTTATTATCAGTCCCCCACCGCCCTAGCTGGCGGCATATTCACAGCCTTATCTAACCGCATCGGAGACTCATTTATTCTCCTATTAATCGCAACATCATTAAATCTTAACCTGTGGTCTTTCACAGCTATAAGCTCAACCAAAGAACTTCATGCAGTATATATTTTAATTATCTTAGCAGCAATCACCAAAAGAGCACAAATTCCCTTCTCTAGCTGGCTTCCTGCAGCAATAGCCGCACCAACCCCCGTATCAGCGCTAGTCCACTCATCCACGCTGGTAACAGCCGGCGTATTCCTACTAATCCGCCTTTACCCAACATACTCACAGCACCCCCAGATAATGACCACCCTTCTTCTCCTAGGCTCCGCCACCATACTAATGTCAAGAGTTGCAGCAAGAACAGAAACAGACTTAAAAAAAATTATTGCACTATCAACTTTAAGCCAACTAGGATTAATAGTATCAACACTAGCAATAAGCCTTCCAAATTTAGCCTTCTTTCATCTAATCACACACGCCTTCTTCAAAGCACTCCTGTTTATCGCCGCAGGAACCATTATTTATAATAAATCACACACACAGGACATTCGAAAACTTAGCTCCGTTTATTTATCTCTCCCAACCACGGCCTCCTGCTTTACTGTCGCAACACTTGCACTGTGTGGTACACCCTTCCTGTCTGGATTTTACTCGAAAGACACCATCCTAGAAATACTATTTTTCAATCCAACAAACTTTTGCTCCATCTTTATGTGTGTTACAGCGACCTTCTTTACAACATTTTATTCCTTCCGGCTTATGTACTACCTTATATTTCTACCTACAACAACAATGTCACTACACAGCTCAACAAGAATAAACAAAAATTTTTCCTACTCCATAATCCTCATAACCCTCGCAGCAACCCTAGCAGGCAGCATACTAAACTGATTGGTTTTCTTCCCTAGAAGACACCCAACCGTCTCCGCACTTGAAAAATATATCCCTCTAGGCTTAATCGCCTCCGCCCTCATGACAGTTTTTTACCTAACTTCTTCAGCAACCATGCCTCCCCTAAAACCCGCACGAACAAAACTCTCAGCCTCCTCTATGTGATACTTAACACCATTAACAACACAAAATATATTACACTATCCGATAAAATTTGCTTCATACACGTCAACAGTAATCGAACATGGGTGGCTTGAGCTTACAGTCTCGAAAAACACAATAAACCCCTTCTACGTCATCATACAACCCCTAATATCCCCCCAAAAAACCTCAGTTAACACTCAACTCTTTCTCCTATTAATTTTACTGTTTTTTGTTCTAATAATATATTGAAATAGCTTAACACAAAGCGTAACACTGAAGCTGTTAAAATGGATCCTCCTTTCAATAATGACTGTGGTGTATAACAACACATTGACCTTTCATGTCAAAATAATATAAATAAATATCAGCCATTCAGAAAATAGTTTACTTTAAAACATTAATTTTGGAAATTAAAGATCAGACACACTCTGTTTTCTGATTAGCTAGTGAAGCTAATATTTCTGAAGCACTGGTCTTGTAAACCAGATACAGGGCCCTGCCCCACTAGTATATGTTTTACGCTTTCTCCACCATCATAGTATCTCTTCTAACTATAATTATTATATTTTTTCTACTTAGCCAGCCATCTGTCCTGACACTTTTATTCATCCTAGAAGCAGCCACCCTTTCCGCTCTAATCATTCTATTTATATTCTTTTGAGCAAGAGTCTCCCTTAGCCCATGCTTACTGTTTATTTTCATTACGTTTTCCGCCTGCGGGGCAAGCTTAGGCCTCGCCATCCTCGTAGCAAATGTCCGATTTTGAGGCTCAGACACATTTAAAACCTCCGCAACCTCTCTATGCTAAAAATTATATTTCCCTTAGCCCTTATATTGATAATACCCAAATTAAAATTCCATTATCCCCCCCTCCTCCTAACACTATCAATTCTATTTATAAACACCTTTATCAACAGAAATACAAAATTAATACTTACAAACTTCTTTTTGCTAGACTTTATATCCAGAGCCCTTATCATTCTTACCCTATGAATCTCTGCTCTAATAATAAGAGTCATACTACCAAATGTTACCAAGCCACTCACTCTCTTAACCCTGCTATTAGCAACAACAACCACTCTTAGATTTTCAATAAACAACATCCTTATATTTTATATCATATTTGAACTATCCTTGATCCCCATCATCATAATAATTCTCTTCCTGGGCTACCAACCCGAACGCATTCAAGCCGCAACCTATATACTCCTATACACCGTTGCTGCTAGCCTCCCACTATTTATTTCCATCATTTTTTTATATATAAAAAACAGCCACTTAAACTTTTCATTCCTAAATTCAACCCTCCCCCTAACACCAAACGCGTCAATCTGAGCCATCACAATCACCGTGGCATTTATAGTAAAAATACCAGTCTATTCAGTACACCTGTGACTCCCAAAAGCTCATGTCGAAGCCCCAACTGCTGGGTCTATGATCCTGGCTGCGCTCTTACTGAAACTCGGAGGCTTTGGACTCCTACGCCTACTCTCCTCTTTCCCCTTACTAATACACCCAATTACCCCCGCTATATTCGCAATCACATCTTGAGGTGCTGCCATCACTACCCTACTAACTGTCCGACAAACGGACTTCAAATCCTTAATTGCATACTCGTCCATTGCCCACATAAGAATGACACTAACATCAATATTAACAATGACAAAATGAGGGTGAACCGGCACTTATATCACAATAACAACCCACGGGCTCTGCTCATCCGCCCTCTTTGCATTAGCCGGCATGACATTTTCAATCACGAACACACGAAGAATCCTAATTACTAAAGGCCAAATTACAATCCTACCCAAAATAACAATTTGGTGGTTTATCTTTGCAGCAAGAAACATAGCCGCACCACCATTCATAAACTTAGCAGGAGAAATTATAATCTTTTCCTCTATTATAAGAAAGTCCTTAGCCTTTATAGTATCAATTTTCCTTGCCTCTTTCCTATCAGCTCTCTATAACCTTCACCTTTACACATCAATAAACCACGGCAAACTACCACTATACTCGAACCCCACCACAACACACCCCCAAACCCACTACACCTCACTATACCTTCACCTACTGCCCCTCACCCTCCTCACACTCAAACCAGAAATTCTTATATGATAAAGTATTAGTTTATATAAAACATAAGCTTGTCAAGCTTAAATTGTAACTTTTACATACTTTTATAATGGGATAAGCTAATTAAGCTATTGGGCTCATGACCCAAAAATGGTCCACCCTCCTATTACAGTAAAATAAGCTAAAATTAAGCCCCCGGACTCATACCCCGGTTATGGACTTCTCCTTTTACTACATTGTTTGGTTCTGGCTCAAAAGTCAGCTACATCTCTTAAACTCATATGCAACCACAAAGACCCCCGTAAAGACCCGTAATTTAACCATTAAAATAAACAAGCTTGCATTTACACTTTAAATTACACCACTCTTAGATTATCTCAACAATGATTACAAAATATTACGCCAGCAATGCTGAAATCTGAGACAACTAACGAAAGTTAGGTCCGGAAATTGATATTTACGGGCTGGGAAAAAATAGTGCCAGCATCCGCGGTTAAACTAAAAGCCCAAACTGACTCCCCCGGCTAATATGTGGTCAACAAATTAAGACTCAAAACACAAGCCCACGAGGTCCAATTCAAACACGTAAACTCCACCTGTCGAGTCATACATCCACACCACGAAAGCTAAGACCGAAACGGGGATTAGTACCCCCCTATCCCTAGCTATAAATCATACACCCGAGTACTACGAACACATGTTTAAAACTCAAAGAACTTGGCGGCTTTTCGACCCAACCAGGGGAACCTGTGAATGAAACCGAAGATCCACGTTCCATGCAACCTTTTTTTGCCCACCCAGCCTGCTTATTTCCGCCAACCGTTTCCCTCTCAACAGAGGAAGCAATAAGACACACGTCTACAAACCAGGTCGAGATCCAGCCCATAAAAAGGATTACATGGGTTACAATCCCTAAAAAGGACACAAAAACACCCCATATAAAAGTGTTAAGGCGGACTTGGAAGTAAAAGCTTTTAAAGTTAAAGCTCTGAATAAGGCCATCCGATTTGTGCACAAACCGCCCGTCACCCTCATTGAAAAACGAGGTAAGTCGTAACAAGGTAGGCTTAACGGAAGTTGTGCCTAATCAAAACATAGTATATATTATTATTTCTCATTTACACTGAGAAGAAAGCCTCGCTTGTTTTGAACTTACAATTAATTTATAAAAAACTACTGTAAAGAACCAACACCCTCGCATTAAAAGTAAACTATATTGTACCTTTTGCATCATGGTTAAGCAATATAAAAGCCATAAGCTTTCCCCCGAAACTTGATTGCGAGCTGGCTGTTTTTTGTTAAGAACCCTAAGGCCACTTGTTGAAAAAAGTTCCTAAAAAAAATATCCAGAGGCTACATACCAACCGCGCCAAGTAATAGCTGGTTTTTTGTTAAAATCATTTAAGTGAAACTAGAAAGAGTCATATAATATATCATAACCAACACCACACTTTCTGTGCAACCCTAGCAAGGATAAGCTTGCTAATTTACATAATTTTACACCCAGAATTATCTTAAGTAGGTTTTATAGCAACCACCTTCATTAGTGCGTGACAGCTTATATAAACTAAATAAAAACAAAACAAATATATCATCCAACAAAAACCTATACCTAACAAAGTAGTATATATTATTATGCTTTAAATGAGTATTCATCAATTTATAACAACACACCACCTTTTATATTAATAAAAAAAAAAAAGATAAAATAGAAAAAAGAAACTCGGCAAACACGAACTTCGACTGTTTACCAAAAACACCGCCACTTGCAATTATAAAATAAGTGGTACATCCTGCCCAGTGATAAAATTTAAACGGCCGCGGTAGCCCGTGCTAAGGTAGCATAATCACTCGCCTTTTAATTAAAGGATAGTATGAATGGACAAACGAAAGTTCTTCTGTCTCTTTTTTAATACTAAAAATTAACATTTAGGTGAAGAGGCCTAAATTATGTAAAAAGACAAAAAGACCCTGCAGAGCTTTATTTACCTTATATTATTAAAACTATTACATAAACCATAAACAATATAAAAAAATTTGGTTGGGGCAACCCGGGAATAAAAAAATCATCCCGCCAGTAATCAGACCTATGAGTCACAAAAAGAAATAGCCAAGTGCTAATAAAAAGAAACAGCTACCTCAGGGATAACAGGCCAATCCTTCTTAAGAGTTCATATCGACAGAACGGGCTTGGTACCTCGATGTTGGCTTAAGGGCAGCCACTTTAATGCAGAAGTTAAAGCGGCAGGTCTGTTCGACCTTTAATCCCTTTCATGAGCTGAGTTCAGACCGGCGTAAGCCAGGTCAGCTCCTATCTTTTACATAATCACCTTATCAGCCGTACGAAAGGATCCTGATTCAAGCAAAAAATTTGTTAAAACCCGAAATAAATATAATCTATAATAAAAATATTACACATCAAACTAATTTAGGCACAATAATTTAAAAAGAATATTTAATTTGCAATTAAAAAGTGGCTATGCCTTGTGCCCAAGCCAGCACCAGTAAGGCCGACTTCTAATCGGACTTAGGTTGTTAAGTCTACCCTGGTTTTAGCCTTATAGTTGATACACAACATTAAGCTGCAAACTTAAAAGAGTAATGTACTGAGGCTTTTGGGTTTTTGTTTCGGAAACATTTAATTTTGAAAATTAAAACAAAACGTTCAACTCGTTTAAGACCCCGTGCCAGTACTGTGCCGGACAAAACGGATAACCTTGATGCGGTTAATCATAAGCACTGCTTCAGTACTTAGTGCGTTGGCAGATTAGTGCCCTTGACTTAGGATCAAGACATGAACACCCGTTCACACACTAAATACCAACCCAATCATAAGCTGCACCAAAATTAATACTAAAAGGGGAGGGAAATATTTTTTTTTTCTATTAATACTATTTATTAATATATATATAATATTTTTTATGCGCCGATATTAATTATATTAATTACAAATTAAGACAATATATTTGACCTATGTCATTATATATATATATATATATAGATGTGCTGCAAGATCCACCTGCACCAGGCGCAGCCCTTACACCTTTCTACACTATGATATTATTTTGTTACCCTGCGCCTATCGTTTATTACAGTCTACTAAATTGTTTACCCTTATTACTTCACAACCCACATGTGATTTGTTGTTTCTACGAGAAACCCCCGCATCTTTACTCATTGGGAGAAAATTTCTATATTTTACTGCCTAAAACCAATACGATTTTCTGCCGTTAAAATCCTATACTAAATCCAGTAGAAAAAAAAACCCCAAACTACACCAAAAGCACCAAACTTACAAAAATTTACCCAATAAAACCATACAACACAAATAATATTACAAAGGTGGGTGTGGCAGAAACTGCATTGGACTTAAGACCCAAAGACGAACTCCGTTTCCACCCATACATGCTTATAACACCACTGCTTTATGTTCTGTTTTCAACCCTTGCTGCCCTACTCGCAATAGCCTTCTATACCCTCTTGGAGCGTAAATTCCTGGGTTACGCACAACTTCGCAAAGGCCCTAACAAAGTACTCTTCGCAGGCCTCCCCCAACCCTTCGCTGACGCAATTAAGCTCTTTCTTAAAGAACAGCTGCTCGTGTCTTTATCAAACACAATGATTTTTTACCTGCTCCCAGCCTCCGCTCTCTCTCTCGCCCTTTTTTGCTGACACCTTTTTCCCACCCCTACACCTACTTTTTATTACCTCTTTGCTACAATAGTGTTACTATGCCTATCTAGGTTAAACGTTTATATTACATTCTTTGCCGGTTACGCCTCAAACTCAAAATATGCCCTCCTTGGAGCCCTACGCGGCGTTGCTCAAACAGTGTCCTATGAGGTCTCTATAACTTTAATTTTAATTTCACTCTTGATGTGCCTGGCCACCTTTGATTTTAGCTACATAACCTTATCTGCATATGCTCCCCCCATTTTTCTTTCACTCCCCCTTGCTACCATCTGATTCATCACAATCCTAGCAGAGACTAACCGCACCCCCTTTGACTTCGCAGAAGGTGAGTCAGAGCTGGTCTCCGGATTTAACGTAGAGTTCGGTGCTAACTTATTCGCGCTACTATTTATAGCTGAGTATGTTAACATCCTAATCATATGCGCCATTACCTCAACCATCTTCTTCTCCCCATTCCTACTGGCACCTTTATCCCTACCAACATCAACGCTACTTCTCTCAATTTTTTTTATTTGGACCCGAGCAACACTACCACGCATACGATACGACAAACTAATAGCCCTTACATGAAAGTCCTTCTTGCCATTTGCCCTAAGTATAATCCTCATCACCTTTACCGCCTGCGTAACTCTATAATCACAAGAAATGCAAAGAGAGCAGCTAGTCTTTTAAACTAGTAACTGGGTTTCCCTCTTGTGCAATGCCCCTAGCTTTAATTATATTTATCATACCTGCCCTAATCAGAGCCCTATTACTTCTGCTTGGAACATACCTCTCCCGCACCTTTCAATCCGATCGTGAAAAACTTTCCCCATATGAGTGCGGATTTGACCCAAAAAACTCAGCACGCACCCCATTCTCGCTACGATTTTTTTTACTCGCTGTAATTTTTTTAATCTTTGATATTGAAATTGCCTTCCTCTTCCCCCTGCCCCCTATTATTGCCTCCTCTTTAATAATCTACTCCATGCCAGCTATCTCTCTGTTTCTTTTAATTTTAATATACGGACTTCTATACGAGTGAGTCGAGGGCTCCCTAGAATGAGCCTCCTAATTTTCAAGTTACAACCTAATTTTACCACCCTGTAACAATGACCTTCAACGCGCTACTAAAAACAACCAGCCTTTATTTTTTCCTGTTATGCTCACTTTTTGTCTCAACCATCATTGCCCTTAATGCCACCGACTGGTTCTTCATCTGAGCCGCACTAGAGATTAATATGATTAGATTTATCCCACTACTTTTCTTTGGGCGATCGCCCCAAACATGAAACGGGGCAACTGAGTACTTTTTCCCGCAGGCTGCAGGCTCCCTTCTCATTCTCACAGCAGCCGTGACCCTCCTCTCCGAACACACGCACACACAAGCCAGAAGGGTGATAATCTTTATTGCCCTGCTTGTAAAAGGTGGCTTCGCCCCCTTCCACTACTGATTTGTAAACGTCTTTTCAACCCTAAACTCTTGAGCCCTCTGCCTTCTTATCTCCACCTGACAAAAAATCATTCCTGTATTTTTTTTGTCCTCATCCTTAATTGTCATAGACCCTATATTAGTAATATTTACTGCCACCCTAGGAGCCTCATGGGGCATATTATCAGCCGCTAACCAAACAGACTTCCAAATATTTATCGCATACTCATCGGTAGGAAACCTTGGCTGATTCCTCATACTAACACCAACCACAAAATTTGCTGCGCTTTCATTCTTTTTTATATATACACTGATACTTACCACACTAATTTCCCTCCTCTACTCTCTTTCACCAAACACAACCCCCAATTTCTCTTCTGCCACACAAATAAACACCCCCCATAAAGCAGCAGTTACCCTATGTCTCCTTTCCCTTGCCGGCTTCCCCTTTACAACAGGCTTCTTGATAAAAATTTGAGTCATCATATCAGCAATCAGTCAAACCTCCTCCATGCTCTGATTAATTTTTATCCCACTGGTGTTCAGAACTGTCGCATACGCACGATTTATTTTTTACCTACTCTTTAACTCCCCCTCATCAACCTCCCCCCTGACAAACACCGGCCTAAAAATCCTGTGAAGACCCTTAATGCTTCTACTCTCCATCCACTGTGCTCCCGCCATAATAGCACTCCTCCAGCTTTCTCTATAAACACCCACCAGCCCACACACACACCTATAGAAATGATTTCCACCCTTTCTTTCTCCATTATTTTAACAGCCCTTCTTATACTCCTAACAGCCACGTCCCCCCTTACACTAGGTTGCTCTATTCTCATTATAACCCTTGCATTTTGCTGTTTAGCTTCAATTTTTACGCTTTCCTGATTTACTTTAATTCTCTTTTTAATCTACGTGGGAGGCCTGCTGATTATATTTGCGTACTTTGTTGCACTCTCACCAAACCAGCACCACCAGTTTTTAATTTCCCCACCCCTCCTATTTATGGTCTTTCTAGTCACCTCAGCCATGTCACCATTCTACATGCCTCTATTTATAAACACCCCTCTCTTTTACTCAATAACCCAACTTATACCAAGGCTATACACACACGAAAACTTCTTAAGCTTAATATTTGCAGCAATTACATTATTTATTACTCTACTAGCAGTTGTAAAGACAGTAAGACTGCCTTTCGGACCTCTGCGCCCCTTTTCTCACCATGAATAGGCAGAATGCTTAGCAAAGTAATTTCGGCTTACCTCTTGAAATATATCTATTTCTCTGCCTTTGCAAAACGTGACGTACACACTTTAATCTTTGAAATTAAACTTTAAGGCTCATTACCTTATTTTGCAACCC